ATGCGATGACTTTATTCTACAAATCACAAAGACATTGGAACTTTATATTTTATCTTGGGAATCTGGGCAGGAATAATTGGTGCCGGTATGAGACTACTTATTCGAATCGAGCTCAGGCAACCGGGCTCCTTTCTGGGAAGGGACCAACTATATAACACAATTGTAACAGCACACGCATTCCTTATAATTTTCTTTCTAGTTATACCAGTATTCATTGGGGGATTTGGAAATTGGCTACTACCACTCATACTGGGAACACCGGACATAGCATTTCCACGCCTAAACAACATGAGATTCTGGCTACTGCCCCCATCACTAATCTTACTAGTATCTTCCGCCGCAGTAGAGAAAGGAGCAGGTACAGGATGAACAGTATATCCCCCCCTAGCAAGAAATATTGCTCATGCGGGGCCATCAGTAGACCTGGCAATTTTCTCACTCCACTTAGCTGGGGCATCCTCAATTTTGGGGGCCATTAACTTTATTACTACAGTAATTAATATGCGCTGGTCTGGACTACGTCTAGAGCGAATCCCGCTATTTGTATGAGCAGTAGTAATTACTGTCGTACTACTATTACTATCATTACCAGTTCTTGCCGGAGCTATTACAATACTACTAACAGACCGAAACCTAAATACATCATTCTTCGACCCAGCGGGAGGGGGGGACCCAATTCTGTACCAACACCTATTTTGATTCTTTGGTCACCCGGAAGTATATATTCTAATTCTACCCGGATTCGGAGCAATTTCACATATCGTGACACACTACACAGCAAAACTTGAGCCATTTGGGGCGCTGGGAATAATCTATGCCATACTAGGAATTGCTATCCTAGGGTTTATCGTTTGGGCACACCACATATTTACAGTGGGGTTAGATGTTGACACACGAGCATATTTCACAGCAGCAACTATAATTATTGCAGTTCCAACAGGAATTAAAGTATTCAGATGATTAGCAACCCTACACGGATCTAAATTTAAATACGAAACCCCCATACTATGGGCACTCGGATTTATTTTTCTATTTACTACTGGTGGGCTAACCGGAATTATTTTATCAAATTCCTCCCTAGATATTATACTACACGACACCTACTATGTTGTGGCGCACTTCCACTACGTACTAAGAATGGGTGCTGTATTTGCTATTTTCGCGGCATTTACACACTGATTCCCACTACTTTCAGGGCTAACCCTACACACACGGTGAGCCAATGCTCAATTTTTTCTAATATTTCTCGGGGTAAATTTAACCTTCTTCCCGCAACATTTCTTAGGATTGAGAGGAATGCCCCGACGATACTCAGACTACCCAGACGCCTTTACAAAATGAAATGTAGTATCATCTCTTGGGTCCCTTCTGTCATTTGTAGCACTTATATTATTTATCTTTATCTTATGGGAAGCCTTTGCTACACAACGAAGAGTAGTGGCTAGCCCCCATCTAGCCACATCTATGGAATGAATCGACACCACGCTACCATTAGATTTCCACAACCTGGGAGAGACAGGAATAATTACCCACCCTAATTAATACCTTAAGTGAAAGCCAAAGGCACCTATCTGTTAATTAGGCCCATGCTATTTATAGCTCACTTAGTATGCCACATTGAGGACAAATCTCATTTCAAGACGCCGCATCTTCAGTAATAATACAACTAATTTCCTTCCACGATCACACACTAATTATTTTAACCCTGGTACTAACAGTTGTGGGCTACGCACTAACTGTTCTCATATTCAACAGATATATTAACCGGTATATCTTAGAAGCACAGACAATTGAAACCGTTTGAACAATCCTGCCGGCTCTCATTCTATTAGTGCTAGCCCTACCCTCACTACGAATCTTATACATTACAGATGAAGTAAGAAATCCCTCACTAACCGTAAAAACAATTGGTCACCAGTGATACTGAAGATATGAATATACAGACTTTATAAATGTCGAAATAGACTCTTATATAGTACAAACATCAGACCTGTCCCCCGGAGATTTCCGCCTACTAGAGGTAGACAACCGAATTGTCATCCCCATACAATTAGAAATTCGAATACTTATTACAGCAGCAGACGTACTGCACTCATGAACAGTACCATCTTTAGGGGTAAAAGTAGATGCCGTACCAGGTCGCTTAAACCAAATTGGGTTCACAACAAGGCACCCAGGTGTATTCTATGGACAATGCTCAGAAATTTGTGGTGCCAATCACTCATTTATACCAATTGCAATAGAAGTAGTAGATAGAAAATCATTTATAAAATGAATCTCAAACTTTAATTTATAGAAATGCTAGTTAAATAATAATAATGCCTTGTCAAGGCTTAGTTGCCAACTGGTGTATTTCCATGCCCCACCTATCTCCTATAAGATGACTAACAGCAATTGCTACCCTCTGAATTATTATAATACTATACACCTCTAATATCTGGTGAACCAATCTTCACACGTTTGAAGCAGATTTTCACAAAAAAATTCCAGCATATAAACTACCATGACCTTGAACTTTACAAGGTGGTTGAGATAAACAATAAACTGTAAATTTATATACGGGCAGCGCCCCCTTGTATGTTTTTAGTATATTAAGTACACTTACCTTCCAAGTAAGAGGATTAGATAATTAAAAAACATAAATGATTCGACAACCTTTTCACTTAGTAGAATATAGACCCTGGCCCCTAACATCATCACTGGGGGCCTTTACTTTAGCAATCGGACTTGCCAGATGATTTCACGGCTACGGAATATCCTGCTTCACTATTGCCATTATTTTAATTATTATATCTATATATCAGTGGTGGCGGGATGTAGTTCGCGAGGGAACGTACATGGGACACCACACCAGACCAGTTGCTATTGGTCTGCGGTGGGGAATAATCTTATTTATTACGTCCGAAGTAATATATTTCTTTGCCTTTTTTTGAGCATTCTTTCATAGTTCTCTGGCACCCACACCAGAAATTGGGTGCTCCTGACCCCCAATTGGTATTAGCCCCCTAAACCCATTTAGTGTACCCCTACTAAATACGGCCGTTCTACTAGCCTCTGGTGTTACAGTAACCTGGGCACACCACAGTCTAATGGGGGGCGACCGAGCAAATTCAGTTCAGGCCCTAGCTATCACAGTAATATTGGGAGCTTACTTCACTATCCTACAGGCAGGGGAGTACTTAGCCGCCCCATTCACAATTGCAGACAGGGTATACGGAACAACCTTCTTTGTGGCTACCGGATTTCATGGCTTACGTGTGTTAATTGGGTCCAGGTTTTTACTTATTTGCTTATTGCGCACAACTATGCACCACTTTTCAAGCGGGCATCACTTCGGATTTGAGGCAGCCGCCTGATACTGACACTTTGTAGATGTTGTGTGAATCTGCTTATACCTGTGTATCTATTGATGAGGATCTTTATAATATAGTGTATGGCGCACACAGGCCTTTGAATCCTGAGGACAGAGTTCAACTCTCTACATTATAAATGCTCTTAATACTTCACTTAATTACAATAATCACCTCAACTATAATACTGTATCTATCAACAACACCATTTATATTTGCAATTAATATTCTAGCCATGGCCCTATTAGCAGCCACAACTTTAGCCACTTCTCTGAGAACCTGATACGGGTTTCTAGTAATTTTAATTTATATTGGTGGAATATTAGTAATATTTGCATATTTCTTAGCGCTGTGCCCAAATCATCAGTTACCAACCACAGAAAATACTATATTTATAGCAGTAACCTTTGCCACACTAACACTGGCTGCAATTATCACCAAAACAAAAATTTTTATCCCACAAGAAATACACCAGGGGAAAATATACCTATATGCGGCCAGAACTGCCCCCATCCTATTTTTGCTGGCACTAATTCTTTTTCTCACTATAGTAATTGTAGTTAAGCTTACAAATCGATCCAGGGGGCCATTACGCCCGTTCAATTATGTTTAAACCGCTACGAACCACACACCCAGCAATCAAAATTATTAACGGATCTTTAATTGACCTGCCAGCCCCTAATAATATCTCCATTTGATGAAACTACGGCTCCCTACTAGGGTTGTGTCTAGTCATTCAAATCGCTACAGGCCTATTTCTAAGAATACACTACTCACCAAACATCGAAATAGCTTTTTCATCAGTAGCGCACATCTCACGAGATGTAAACTATGGATGATTACTCCGATCTACCCACGCTAATGGAGCCTCTATATTCTTTTTATTTATTTACCTCCATGCAGGGCGAGGAATTTATTATGGGTCCTTCAACTTACATGAAACATGGAATCTAGGGGTAATTCTATTTATCCTGACAATGGCCACAGCATTTACTGGGTACGTACTTCCCTGAGGCCAAATAAGGTTTTGGGGTGCCACTGTAATTACAAATCTATTCTCAGCGATCCCATATATGGGAAAATCCCTAGTAGAGTGAATTTGGGGGGGTTTTGCAGTAGATAATGCCACCCTAAATCGATTTTTTTCTTTTCACTTTATCTTACCCTTTGTCATCATTGGGGCTACAGTCCTTCACATTATATTTCTCCATCAAACCGGATCTAACAATCCGATTGGAATTAATGCTGACTCGGAGCGTATTCCATTTCACTCATACTACTCAATCAAGGATATGCTTGGATATATTGTAGCAGTCACTGGGCTGTCGTGCCTGGTTCTATTTGAGCCCAACCTATTCACAGACCCTGAAAATTTCCTCATATCTAACCCCCTTGTAACCCCAATCCATATTAAACCAGAGTGATACTTCCTATGAATATATGCAATTTTACGATCTATTCCAAATAAACTGGGGGGCGTAGTCGCTCTGTTTGCAGCAATTGTAGTAATATTTATTATGCCTATGACCACAATAAGAAATAAACGAAGTTTAAGGTTCTACCCAATAAATCAACTCATATTCTGAATTCTGGTCACGTCATGAGCAGTACTAACATGAATCGGGGGACGACCTGTGGAAGACCCCTATATTACCATTGGGCAAGCATTTACATCTGTGTACTTCTTATACTTTATTTTTAACCCCCTGTTAATAAATGTGTGAGACGAGTTACACAAGCGCTAAGACTTTAAGTTAAATAAACTAAAAACCTTCAAAGTTTTCAATAGACACATCTAAGTCTTGCTATGATACCAGACATTTTCTCATCTTTTGACCCATACATGTACAATACGCTCTTTCCATCAAATTCGCTATTTATTGTTATGAACATGACCCTAGTATTACTAGTACAAACAGGATACTGAATAATTAATTCTCGACAATCGACATTCATCAGACCCCTGAAATCAACTATCTTCACCCAACTGAGGCGAACATTTAGACACCAGTTAAAGGGGGCCTCATCAATTATCTCGTCAATATTCATCATCTTAATTATAATTAACTTAATGGGCATAATTCCCTACACATTCAGGACATCAAGACATTTAATTTTTACCCTAGCTCTCGGATTCCCCATATGACTTAGATTTACCCTATCTAGGGGGTCCTATAGACCAAAAAAAACAATCGCCCATTTTCTACCTGACGGGGCCCCGGACTGATTAAACCCATTTCTAGTAATTATCGAGACAACCAGAATTGTGGTTCGCCCATTAACCCTTTCATTTCGCCTAGCCGCAAACATGAGAGCTGGGCACATTGTCCTAAGACTGGTAGGAATCTACTGCGCCTCCGCATGATTTACAAGAACTCTAGGAACCTCTATACTAATCTTGACCACCCTGGGATACGTATTATTTGAATTCGCCATTTGCTTAATTCAAGCCTATATTTTCTGCCTCCTTCTGTCCCTCTATTCTGATGACCACGCACACTAAACAATAGCATTAAAAATGCGCACCGGTTTCGGCCCGGTGAGGGCGTCCCACGCATTGTTTTCTTTTTTTTTATTTAAAAGATGAAAAATATTAATAATGTATATATATATATATGTACCATTACTAATACATAATAAATTTATATACAGATAATACATATATATATATTATATATATATGTATTAATATATATATGTATATATTTATATATATATAATATATAAATATTATTTATATATATATATATATATATTATATATATATATATATATATATATATATACGAGCACAGGATGGAGAGGGGGGGGTAAACTGACTAACCACTAAATATGGGGTTGTAGCGTAAACTAAGTGAACTGTGGTACACAAAAACACTAAAATTACACTAGTTTTAAGTCTAAATCGTTATCTAATGGGTGGTTTTTTGGAAATACTAGACACAGAATTTGTAAAAAAAAAAGATAGCCGTTTAAAGTAAACTGACAATTTACCACACTTTATAACACTTTACACACAAATTTCATCTAATTGCGGGTCTTGTCGGGAAAACTTTAGGATCTCAAAAATTTCATACTATTTATACATACATAATTTTTGCTTTTTTTCTTGTGACCAGTCTGTCGGAATCAATATCAACATTAAATTACCAGAAAATAATTTATATAAAGATAGGTTAAGGAAACCGCTGAGCTGTGGATTCAGGAATGTATTTAAATACTCTTTTTCATGTTCATACAATTTAATATTAACAAAAAAGCTAGTATGCTCATATGAACACTTTTCATAATAATGGCCCCCCTATCTATTTATATAATGTTAAGAAATAAGACCACATTAATTGAGTGAGTACTATTTAATATCTCATCAACACCCATTATAATAACAATTATTATTGACCCGGTAGGGGCCCTGTTCTCATCCACAGTTATTATAATTTCAGCCAATGTATTACAATTTTCCACCACTTATATGGGCCATGATAAATTTATTGACCGGTTTACAGTTCTAGTACTCCTGTTTGTCCTATCTATAAATATGCTAATTTTTTTTCCCCATTTAATTATTCTATTACTTGGGTGAGACGGACTGGGATTAGTATCATTTATCTTAGTAATCTACTATCAAAATCCAAAATCTTTGGGAGCGGGAATAATTACAGCACTAACAAATCGAATTGGTGATGTCATGCTACTCCTATCGATTGCCTGAACCCTGAACCAGGGACAATGAAATATTGTTCACATATGAGAGACCGGGTTTTGAAATTGACAATCTGCTGCAATTATGCTGGCCGCAATAACAAAAAGGGCCCAAATACCATTCTCAAGATGGCTACCTGCTGCCATGGCAGCACCCACACCAGTCTCAGCATTGGTTCACTCATCTACCTTAGTTACTGCCGGGGTATTTTTACTAATTCGATTTTACCCGCTCATAAGATCAACCCCCTGATTTAACCCCCTATTGCTACTAATCGCAGTGTCTACAACAACAATAGCCGGACTAAGGGCAATAACTGAGTGTGACATAAAAAAGATTATTGCCCTATCAACATTAAGCCAACTTGGAATAATAATGGCTGCCATGGGCCTGGGTATAGTTAACCTAGCATATTTTCATATAGTTACCCACGCATTATTCAAGGCCCTATTATTTATTTGTGCGGGCACACTAATCCACAGACATATACATAGACAAGACCTCCGATGAATGGGAAATATTACTACACAAATGCCAACAACTACGTCATGCTTTATTTTGGCAAATATAGCTCTATGTGGCGCACCATTTATATCCGGATTCTATTCAAAAGACATGATTGTTGAATCCTCAATCTTTTACTCTAATAACTTCATTATACTAACCATTATTCTATTTACAGTTAGATTGACATCATTCTACACCACACGATTTAGGCTAGCAACAATTTGGGGGCCGTCAAACTGCAACCCATTTATCTGACTAGAAGAAAATAAGTCTTTAACAACCCCAATACTAATCCTCTCTTCTATGTCCACCATTTCAGGATCAGCACTAATCTGAGTAATATCAATAAACCAAGAGCCCCTAACAATTGGCCCAGTAATAAAAAATATACCAATAATCATGGTAATAACAGGGTTATTAGTGGCATGATATATAAACACCCAACAACTAAAGCTCCTGCCTGTGATAATACAAATTCCTCTAACCCACCACGCATCTTGTCTTATGTGGTTCCTAACTCCCCTATCCTCACAATTCACTATAAAAACACCAATACTAATCTCCCACAACTACTTAAAAAATCTAGACCAGTCCTGACTAGAGCTTTTGGGGGGACAGGGGGTGGCCAGGTCTAGGTTTTTAGCCTCTAACTCAATAATAAACATATTTAACACAAAACCAGTAAACTATCTTATAATACCCTCAATCTTAGTATTGCTGACTCTGACTCTACTATATTTAGGTAGCTTAATTAAAGCACATCTCTGAAGAAGATAAGATGGGCCTACCCCTAAATAGTGTGTATAGTGTAAGTAACACGCTAGCTTTTCATGCTAGAAATATATTACCATATTACACACAGATGGTAGTTTATTAAAATACTGACCTTGGGTGTCAACGATCGCTAAATGCGCCATCTGAGAATTGGAAGCTAAAATTATAAGCATCGGCCTTGTAAGTCGAAGACAGAGATACCTCCCAATTCTATGAATAACACAGCGCTAACTATTCTATGTTTAATACCCATTCTAGCTATAGTTAATATACTATTTAATCAGACCCACTTTTTAATAACTCTCCTATCACTAGAAAGAATTACCCTCAGATTAACACTATTTGTTCCCCTAATGCTAATAAGGTGTAGTGCACCCAACACAGCCCTAGCCGTAATCCTTCTAACATTCGGGGCGTGTGAGGCCAGGTTAGGACTAAGGCTAATAGTCTCCATATCACGGTCATACGGGAACGACACACTAAAATCACTAACCTCTGCCAAATGTTAAAATTCTCCCTAATTATATTATCCATGCTCTTACTACCCAAAATTAGGAAATCCTATATATGAATTATTTTGACAACACTAATTACACTAACTACCACATATTTAACATTAATACTAAACTCAATACCATATATTATAATGACAGACTTTTCAGCCTCAGACATATTAACCACTTCTCTATCCGTCTTAACTATTTGAGTGGCAGCCATAATAATTATAGCAAGGACAAAAATCTACACTACTAAGGGGCACCCAAAAATGTTCACTACAAACGTCTTGATCTTAACCCTAGTATTATTAATATGCTTCAATGCCTCCAACATATTTATATTTTATATTTGATTTGAGGCATCTCTAGTTCCTACTATAGCGCTAATTATAATATGGGGCTATCAGCCAGAACGTCTACAAGCCAGAATATACCTAATAGTGTATACAGTGACAGCATCCCTACCCATATTAGTAGCCCTATGTAAAATCTATGCCTACTCGAAAACAACACATATGCCAATATTTATATCAATAAGGTTCCCAATAGATTACCCAACAGTAACAGTTGCTTGACTAATAACCCTTGGGGGATTCTTAGTTAAACTACCAATATTTACAACACACCTGTGACTACCGAAGGCCCATGTAGAGGCCCCAATCGCCGGATCTATGATTCTAGCGGCTATTCTACTTAAGCTAGGGGGGTACGGGCTACTGCGAATAGCCTACCTATTTAGACACATATTAAAACACCTATCCTCGATCATAGTAAGGGTGGCCCTCGTTGGGGCAGTTGTAACAAGGCTAATCTGCATGCGGCAAACAGACTTAAAATCCCTGATTGCCTATTCCTCTGTTGGACACATAGGATTAGTAGTGGCTGGACTGAACTCAAATACTAGGTGGGGAATACAGGCCTCATTAGCAATAATAATCGCCCACGGGCTAAGTTCATCAGCCCTCTTCGTAATAGCAAATATGAACTATGAGATTACACATACACGAAGACTTTACATAACTAAGGGCATTATAACTCTAATGCCAACCATAACAATATGATGATTTTTATTTACAGCCAGAAACATAGCCGCCCCGCCAACAATTAATCTGCTCAGAGAAATTATGTTAATTACCTCTATTATATCTTCAGCCGCATGAAGTGTTATTACACTAGGACTAGTGAGATTTTTCACAGCAGTGTACTCCCTATACATATTTACATCAATAAATCATGGGGCGTCCACCACAATGACTAACTCGCTTATAAACGTAAAACCTAAAGACTTCTCCCTAATACTCATACACCTAGCCCCCATAATCCTACTAATTACCAAACCAGAAACAATCACTAATTGGTGCTGGCACCATAGTTGAGTAACAACATTAAATTGCAGATTTAAAAGAGTACATTGATACTAGTGCCTAGTTTAGTAGGATAAGCTATTCAAGCTAGCGGGCTCATACCCCGAAAAAGAGGTGTCTCTCCTACTAACAGTTTGATTCTGGCTGAAAAATTAACTAAACACCAACCAAAATACATGTAAAATATAATATACCCGCACTAACTTACACCTAAATGGTATAATAAATGTATTAGTATATACCCCATACAACAGAGCGCCACAGTAAGTAAAACTTTTAAATTTGGTAAATCAAGAAAAGAGTATGGTATAAGGGCTGGCAAAATTCGTGCCAGCTGCCGCGGTTAGACGATAGGCCCAAGTTAATATAATATAAACTAAATTAATGATAAATTAAATAACAACAAAAGTCTAATTTTTATAGTTCGAGACCTGCCCCCTATCAAATAACAATGAAACCATGATCTAAAACATGGATTAGATACCCATCTATTCATGGCATAAATAACAGTTGAATATTACGAACTATAGTTTAAAATTCAAAGATTTTGGCGGTGTCTTATAAAACCAGGGGAACCTGTCTCATAACTCGATAATCCACGTATACCCAACCTTCTCTTGATAACTCAGCATGTGTACTGCCGTTGTAAGCATACCTTTAAAAGACCAGTATGCCCCTATGACTATTGCTAGCTCATGTACATCAGGTCAAAGTGCAGCCAATAAGAAGGAGACGATGGGTTACAACCCCTAAACAGAATATCAACTAAGAAATAAAAAATCTTACGAAAGTGGACTTGGCCGTAATCAATTTCAAGTTAAAGAAATGAATAATATCTAAGACATGCACACATCGCCCGTCACTCTATCCCAAAGGTTAGATAAGTCGTAACAAAGTAGGTGTAATGGAAATTGTACCTGTCGAAGTATAGCATATATAATGCTTTTTACTTACACTAAAAATAAAGTTAATACTTGCTTCGCCCAAATACCTAAACCCTCTAAAAATTGTAAACAATAAAAACAATTAAACATAAGATTAGTATAAGTACAGAAATGGAAAAAATAACAAATTAAAGTAAATTTTAAAAAATGTACCTCGTGCATTATGGTTTTACAAGAAAATAATTAAATATATAAATCCCGAATTCTGAATGAGATGTTAGACTGCTGTCAAGAACCCATTAATAACTGTGAAAAAAGTTTTAAGAGACAGTTTAACAGAGGCTACATACCATCCGCATAAGAATATAGCTGGTTTTCAACAAACATTATAAATTAATACATATAATTATATTATAGTGTGACATTATTGAGGATAAGCCCAATAATCTGCGCAATTAACATAACTATTCTGCCCTATTAAATAGGCCTAAAACCAGCCAACTAAAATACTTTATCGTAATACAAATAGACATAATACATAACATTATAGATGCCCCAAAAAGTTGAAATGGTAAAAAAACTCCATTATTGCCCCATACTATGTAAAAATAAGTATTACAAACTCATAACAACAAAATATAGTAAGTATAAAAATACACATAAATAATAATTAATTAAGGAACTCGGCAAATCATTATTTCGACTGTTTAACAAAAACATTGTCTTATGTATAAAATATTAGATAATACCTGCCCAGTGACATTTGTTCAACGGCCGCGGTATCCTAACCGTGCAAAGGTAGCATAATCATTTGCCTATTAATTGTAGGCTAGAATGAACGGGTTAACGAAATAAAAGCTGTCTCAATTAATCAACTAAAAATTATTTTTTGTCCGAAGAAAGGCAGATAAACTCGAAGGACAAGAAGACCCTATAGAGCTTAATTTAAAATATAGAACTATGCTATAGCAATATTCGGTTGGGGCGACCCAGGGCTAATAAATCACCCATTAAATAAAAGATAAATTAATCCACCAAATGACCCTTAAAGATCATAAGAACAAGCTACCTTAGGGATAACAGGCTAATCCCACTTAAGAGTCCTTATCAACAGTGGGGTTTGGCACCTCGATGTTGGCTTAGGGTATCCCTATAGCGCAAAAGTTATATAAAGATGGTTTGTTCAACCAATAATCCCCTACATGAGCTGAGTTCAGACCGGCGTAAGCCAGGTTAGCTTCTATCCTCGACTACCACTTCTGCCCCTAGTACGAAAGGACCTGGGCAGAGTAATAACTTACCCCCAAGAAGATATATAATTAAATATAAATAATAACAAATACACACTATACAAGTGTGTTGGCAGAGTAGTGCAATTGATTTAGGATCAATTAATGGAGTAATACCACACACTAAGTGTGACTTAGTTTAACTAGAACAATCAACTTGCACTTGATAGGAGAGGCCCCTCAGTGACGGCTTGTTGTTTCGGAAACGATAGATTTTGAACATCTGTAAAAACGTTCAACTCGTTACCAAGCCTAACAAGATGGCAGAATAGTGCGACAGGTTTAAACCCTGTATATGAATAAGATCTCTTGTTACATGAGCCTGACATTCTTTACATCTATTCTATTAAGATTGATTATAGCCCTGGTAGCTATAGCCTTCTACACACTAATAGAGCGAAAATTTCTAGGGTATTTCCACTTACGCAAGGGCCCAAATAAAGTTGGATTGATGGGGGTCCCACAGCCATTTTCTGACGCCATTAAATTATTTGTAAAAGAGCAGGCCGCACCCACACCAGCTAACAAATCCCCGTTTATAGTGGCCCCAACCATGGCACTAATTCTAGCCCTAATAATATGAGCAATTTATCCCCACTCCCACCAATCATTTTTTCTACAGTTCAGAGTTCTATATTTTTTATGTGTCTCAAGCATGAATGTGTACGCCACATTTATAGCCGGATGAAGATCTAACTCAAAATACGCCCTCTTAGGGGCATTGCGCGGAGTCGCACAAACAATCTCATACGAGGTTAGAATATCACTAATTTTATTGGGGGCCCTTGTGCTACTTATAACAATAGACTTCACAAAAATAGTGGGGTATTCATGAGTAATACTAATACTCCTACCTCTAACAGCTACTTGATTCATTACTAATCTAGCAGAAACAAACCGGACACCATTCGACTTTGCTGAGGGGGAATCAGAACTAGTGTCCGGATTTAATGTTGAATACAGGGGGGGCCTATTTGCCATAATCTTTATAGCAGAATATATAAACATCTTAGTAATAAGACTATTTACTAGAATAATCTTTATAAGAATACCAAATATACCCATGTCAGACATATTCATACTCCTAAAAACTCTACTACTGGCAATATTATTTGTGTGGGTTCGAGCAACATATCCACGAATACGGTATGATCATCTAATAAATCTCACATGGAAAAGATTTCTACCCCTATCTCTAACATGCTTAATATTAGTATTCCCAGCCATAATATTAATATAGGCATAGCGCCGGATGAACGGATAACTCTGATGACGTTAATTAAGGAGCACTCTCCCTATGCCTGACTAGAGAGCTTGTAACAGCACTTGACTTTTAATCAAGAGATAATATAATATATTTCTAGTTAAATGATACAAGCCACATCAATATTTATTATTTGTGTATTAATTCCTATGGCTGTACTGACCACTGCGTGGGTTCTAGCTGCCCGGTCTACAGAAGACCGTGAAAAGTCCACCCCCTTTGAGTGCGGATTTGACCCAAAGAATACTGCACGTATTCCATTCTCTACACGATTTTTTCTTTTGGCCATCATCTTTATTGTATTTGATATTGAAATCGTATTATTAATACCAATTCCAACAATACTTATATCTTCTTTCTCCCCACACGTTATAATCACCTACATACTATTTATTGTAGTGTTGATTGTAGGACTAATTCATGAGTGAAATGAAGGATCCTTAGACTGATCCACATAAAGATTAGCCGGGCTATATATGGGCTTCTAACCTTTATAAGGGGGTTCAACTCCTCCGTAATCTTATGAGATTTATGTGGTCACCAGCAACAACACTAACCTTATCAACTATGGTCACAAGAACTATAATAGCCCTATCTAGAACCAACTGAATATTTTTATGGGCCTCAATAGAGTTAAACCTATTAAGTTTCATCCCAATCCTGATATCTTCTAAGTCAAATCATGAAACCGAAGGCTCAATTAAATACTTCCTAGCTCAAGCTATGGGGTCCGCCCTACTTCTAACATCATCCGTTATAATGTGGTCCCCCTATTCAATCCTGCCCAAAGCCATGCCTGTAATTCTTATAATATCAATTCTATTAAAATTGGGGAGTGCTCCGTGTCACTTCTGATACCCGTCAGTTATATCTTCCATTTCATGGATTTCCTGTACCATTTTATCCTCCTGACAAAAGCTAGCACCACTTTCAATTCTAGTCTTTTTTACCGGACAAATGTCTAAATCTATCGTACCCCTGATGGCTGGGCTAAACGCCTTACTTGGTGGTGTAATGGGAATAAACCAAAGACAGCTGCGAGCTATTATAGCATACTCCTCTATTGGACACCTAGGATGAATAATAAGATTCATATTTATAGACAAGCCAATAATATCTATACTATACTTTACAGTCTACTGCTCTCTAATCATTCCCCTATTCATATTACTAAACCTATTAAATTTAAAAACCTCAAAACAACTGAGAAAAACTTCAATAATTTCGCCTACTATACAACTATCTATTTCCATTATACTAATTTCTTTAGCCGGATTACCCCCCATAACAGGATTTATACCAAAAATACTAGCCATTATAATACTAACCAGATACAACACACCACTAATCATTATCTTAATTCTGGGGTCACTAATAAATCTATTCTTCTACCTAAACATTATTATTAATATAATAATAAATAACCAAAATATGAATTGCTCCCTAAAAAAGGACATAAAAAATATGCCCGCACTAATTATTATATCAAGTGTTACATCCATAGGCCTAGCACCAATAGTTATATTAT